GATAATAGGTACTGTAGCCGGTATTCTTGTGATCGGTTTAATCGGTATTTTCTTTTATGGTTCATATTCCGGATTAGGTTCATCCCTGTAATAATCGGATGAACTGAGTTGTAGACATGAAAGCATAAGAACTCAACGGGATCCCCCTCGAATCAGACAAGGAAAGAGGGGGTAAGTCCCGTTGAGTTCTTAATAATCATAATATTTTTTTTAGAGATGTTTCAAAAACCTCCACCTTTTCTGATGATGTTTTTAAAAAATGAACTTCGTTAATTGATTCAGAACATCTGTTACTCAATAGTATCTGTCAATACTTAAAACAAAGAAGGAATCACTCGATTTACCCTTTTTGGATGACTCACAATTATATAGAAATATAATATATTTCTATCAATCAGATATCATGCAAACCCTTTCTATACTAATAGAATAGAAACTTACTCCATTTAATCTAATAAATATTTAATCTAATAAAAGTGAAATTTTTTTTTTTATAAGTTCGTTGAAATTGAAGAAGTTCTATATTGCTCAATAAATTGACCTATATTTATTTGTCCACTACCACTATGTTACGTAAGAAATCTAAAAAAGGGTTATGATAAAATAAACCTATAAAAAAAAAAAAAAAAATGAAAACTACAAATATCCATTTTTTACGAACGGGATCGAGAATCTTTATTAATTCGACACAAGAAAGGGTTGGGTAAAATTCCGTTTCTTGTGTCAAGGACTAGGAGACGAACAATCTCCCCTAAAATCCTTTGTTCCTCTCATTTATACTTTGGTTTCTATTCTCCGCTTATTTATCTTTTGTTTTGATTCTAGTCAAATATAAAACTATTGATTCATTCTATATCATACCGTTTCAATTTGGATTGAAAAAACAAATAAATAAAGAAGAGTTAAGTAAAACAGTCGCCTTCACAATATACTATGACCAGGAATGCGGTATTAAGTAATTCCCGAAATCCGGTAGAATAAAGAATATAAATAAGCAAAATTTTTTTGATCATACATAATTCCCAACAAAAATTTGTTTATTTTTAGAGCTTGATGTTGATAAATCCGCAGATCTAGAAATTCATTTCGGACAATTGAACCTTCTCAAACTGTTTCTTTTTAAGAACCAAAAAGATTTGTGCCAAAATAACAGATGCCAAGAAGAGCAAAAGACCTTGGACACGTAATGGATCTTGAAGTACTATTTCCGCATCTCCCTGACCAAATCCACCCACATTAGGATTACTCGTTAATGGTTGATCAAGTTTGATGGATTCGCCCTCTGAAACAAGAAGTTCCGGTCCTGGAGGGATAATATCAACCACTTGACGTCCATCCGATGCATCCGCTATGGTTATTTCGTACCCCCCTTTTTCTTTTCGTATTATTTTGCTTACTATACCTGCTGCTGTAGCATTATAAACATTATTGTTACTCTTGCTCCCGTCGGGATAAATCTGACCCCTTCCCCTGTTCCCGCCTACATATATGGGATATTTTAAGAAGTGCACATCTTTCTTAGTAGCGGGGTCCGGGGAAAGAATAGGAAAGGTGATTTCACTATATTTCTGACCAGGAACCGGACCTATCACAAGAATATTTTTTTTAGTGGGACGATAGCTCTGAAAAGAAAGATTTCCTATCTTTTCTTTAATCTCGGGCGAAATACGATCGGGAGGGGCTAATTCAAACCCCTCGGGTAAAATAAGAACAGCCCCGACATTCAAAGCTCCTTTTTTACCATTAGCAAGAACTTGTTTCAGTTGCAGATCATAAGGAATTCGAACAACTGCTTCAAATACAGTATCAGGAAGTACCGCTTGTGGAACTTCGATATCCACGGGTTTATTAGCTAAATGGCAATTGGCACATACAATACGGCCAGTCGCTTCTCGTGGATTTTCATAACCCTGCTGTGCAAAAATGGGATATGCATTTGAAAGGGGTGCCTGGGTTAGTATATATATCATGAGCGATACGGAAATGGATCGAGTAATCTCTTTCTTTATCCAAGAAAAGGTATTTTTAGTTTGCATGGTCCAATCATTGATCCCGAAAATTTCTACAATAAAATTAGGTAGGTCGCTAGTACAGTTCCCTATCTATAATTTTGCTATTTACTTAAATATTAAATATAAATAATTTTACTGGAATATTGGAGGAATCCCTTGGATGGGTAGTAAGTACAATTTTGAATGTTTTGCTTATGTACAAAGTAACAAATATTATAATTGGATCGTTCGATCACTTTTCAGTCATTCATTGAATGATAAATCACTACAAGTGAAGGAGATACACGATTTAAATAACGAAAGATCCAATATTTAAAAATTGTATCTAAAATGACTGGAAAAGTAGAAACAAGACCGGATATAATTTGATCATTATGAGCAAATCCAAAATCTTTGTAGACAGAGCCAATCATTAATTCCCAACCGTGGGGCGAATGGAATCCTATACATAAATCAGTTAATAAAAGAATAGAAAAAGCTTTTATTGTGTCGCTTAAGTTGTATAGGAATTCTTGAAACCAAGAGTTAAGAATAACAAGTTCTTCATTACCTAGAATAGAATAACCACTTAGAATACCGAAACAGATTATATTTGTCGAGAAGTGTAAAATTGTATGGATGCGATCCTCGTTGTGCATCTTGATCAATTGGATCGTTTCTTTGTAGATTTCGATGCGAGGCTTTTGTAAATGTGTTTCCGGGTATTCCTTTATCATTTCGTCCAAACGTAAGAGTTCCTCTAAGTCTATGAATTCTTTTAGAATACTCTTTTCTTGAATATCATTCAAAAAAATTTCGGATTGCCTAGTATTCCACCAATTAGTAAACCAAGATTCCAGACTTTTATTAAATGAGAGAGAGATCCACCAAGGCAAAAATACTATAGATGCAAGATATAGAAGGGAAATTAATACTTTCTTTTTTGCCATTTTTTCGTCTGTGAATTTAAAAATTTTTAATGAACGCACCTCATTCGTCGACTCTATATGATACTAATATTTCTATCAAGCATAAGTTCTATTACAAGTCATCGATGTATTTCCGGATTTTTTTGTGATTCAGTACAGCGGTTAGTCCTTGAATTTAGAAAGAATATAGAATAAGAAAGAGCCCTCTTCAAATTAATAGTGGTCGGATTTCGAGATGAAAGAACTCCCGTTCTATCAAAATATCAAATATTTAGAAAAAAAAAAAATTCTTTACTTTATGATGAAATGTTTTGTTTTGATATATGATGAATCTATCATTTCGATTTGTTACTGAATTGAGTTAAGTGGATTTACATACGCATAAAAAAAATTGTGGACATAAACAATTTAGTTTTAGAATTGTTTCATATACGTTTGCTTTGGCTCGAGTAAGCGTTCTGAAGAAACTTCAGTTAAGTTATGCTATAGAAAAAAAGATGATTCTTGAGTTTTTTATCTCTTGCAAAGTATTCATTCTTCAGTTCCTTTTTTCAAAATACTTCAATTGGTACACGCAAGAAATAGGCCAATTCAGCAGCTTTTTGCTCAATCTCTCGTGGAGTAAAATTCTCATCAGTACGAGTCAAGGGAATGGCTCCTTGTCCTTTTATTTCCATATAAAGGACACGACGAGCATAAATACCCTCTTTAATTTCTATTCTGATGGACTGAATGTCTTTCATAAGGAATCGGAGGAATATGCGACGATTTTTTCCAGGAAATCCCCAACGAAAAATACACACTATGCCCTCTTTTATATCGAATCGATCATAACCACTACCTACATTCCACGAAATTGTGCACCACAAATAGGAGCTAATAAAAAGACCTGCGATCCCATAGAAAGACATCACGATACCTTGTGGAAAAAAAATTATTTGCTGAGAAGGAAATAAAGATATAAAATTCCTACCAAAATAACTGGACGTTCCAACCAATAAAAACCCTAATGAACCTAAAAAAAGAATAAAGGCCCAACAGAAATTACTTGTTTTTCGAGACCCCGCTATAAGTTCTACCCATATACGTTCTGATCGCCAACTCATACTCTAACTAGACCTAGTTGCATTTTATTGGAATTGGAGAATAACAAAAATAATTTTTTTTTTACTTTTTTTTGTTTCCGAAGTAACTCTCATCAACCAGCACTATTATGATGTGAACCTTTAGGGATAATTCATCGAATTTCTTAGATCCAAACTAAAATAATAACATCCCTTTCATATGATTTCCTAATACATATAGATATATTGACTTTACATTTCAGAAATTATCCCCGATCCCGAGCTATTTGAAAATAGTTATAATTCATTTATCATGTTTACACATACATAAGAGCTTATGCCCGAAGGAAGCCGCATATTATACCATATTTTACTAAATAGATATCCGTGTTATGATCCAAGTAAGTCTTGAAAAAAAAAAAAATATATATATATAAGATTTGTCCTTGTTGTATCTAAAAAATCTTGTTTTTTTGAACATAAAGAGATAAAGAAGCCATTGCAATTGCCGGAAATACTAAGCCCACTAAAGGCACAAAAATGGAGGGGAGACTGTTGAGAGTTATCATAGAATGGGTACCTCGATTTAATATTTGTACCTGTTATTTATTGTTATATTTATTGTTTTATATTTGAACCTTATCCTTATATTGTTATAAAGATATCTTATAATTCATATATAATTGTTATATTATACTAAGTATACCTAAGTGAGTATATATATACTTAATAGGTATAGGGAGTCTATAAGTATATGTTTTAAGAAATATATATTAATTTAATTGTTTTAAGAAATATATATTAATTTAAGAAATATATATTAATTAATAAAATACAATAAATATATAAATAAATGGACCTATTCATCTTTCTACATGTTTCTACATGAAATATATATATACGATAATCCACCCTTTTTATATTCGTATTAGTAGTTATTATCTTTTCTTGTCTTATAAATTTCATAATTTAATAAAATTGGAAAGTATTTCCTAAAAACTCCCAAAGAATTCGTTATAATACGATCCAACAAAAAGGATTCTTAGTGGGGGATTATTTTCGGGAGATATAGAAAGATGCAAGACCTTGTTAACTAATTCCACGGAAGAAAGCGAAAGAATTCACTCTTTTATTTTGAAAGAATTCACTCTTTTGTTTAATAGAGATTTCCTAGTTAGTATTAGTAACCAGGAATATCGATAAAAAAACGATCCGGATGGTTCTTTCTACAATTCAATCTTATGTTACCAAAGTCAAAATCCATTCTTCGGATTTTGACTTTGATTCCTATAAATTAAATAACTACTTGATCACCACACATAAAAAAATTTATTAAGTTTTATTAAATTAAGACTCTAAGGCTCTAATCTAATTTTCATTCAAAGGAAAGAAAGCATGTAGCCGAAATAACTCACTCAGAACGCCCTTTAAAGGATTACGTGGTACGATTGGATCGAATAAGCCCTTATGGAATAAATATTCAGCCACTTGTGAATCCTCAGGTACTGTCTTATTCAATGTTTGTTCAATTACTCTTTTACCTGCAAATGCAATATAAGCATTGGGTTCGGCAATAATGATATCTCCCAACATACCAAAACTAGCCGTCACCCCGCCTGTGGTAGGGGATGTAAGGATTGCTACATAAAATAACTTTTTATTTAATTGATAATCATATAAAGCGGAAGATATTTTAGCCATTTGCATCAAGCTCAAGCTTCCTTCTTGCATGCGTGCTCCTCCGGAAGCACACACTAGAATAAGAGGTAAAAATTGATTGGTAGCATACTCGGCCAAACGTGTGATTTTTTCGCCCACTACAGATCCCATACTACCACCCATAAACTGAAAATCCATAACACCAATTGCTACGGGAATACCATTTAGTTGACCTGTGCCTGTTTGAACAGCCTCAGTTAATCCTGTATTTTTTTGATAAGAATCAATACGATCTTTATAAGGTTCCTCCTCCGAATGAAATTCAATGGGATCCAGAGAGACCATGTCTTCGTTCATAGGATCCCAAGTACCGGGATCAATCGAAAGTTCGATTCTATCAAAACTACTCATTTTCAAATGACATCCACATTGTTCACAAATATTCATTTTTGATTTTAAAAATTTCTTATAATTTAATCCATAACAATTTTCGCATTGAATCCACAAATGCCTGTATTTTTGAGTTACATTTAAATTATTAGAACTTATACTAAAATCACTATCATCTGTGCTAGTTTTTATACTGGAACTCTCGCTTTTACTACTATTTACGCTTTCGCCACAAATGTAACTATAAATGTAGCTGTCACTGTAATTGTTACTGTTGCTTAAAATATAACTATCAATACAAATTTGAGAACCAAGATAACTGTCAATACAACTATTAATGTGATTATTCAAACTATAATGAGAATTAGTATCATACATGGAACGATCGTGGCGAGTATCGTCACTTTGGGGTGCATTATTCATATAACTAGAAGTCTGATAACTATAAAAAGAACTTTTTAGTTCACTTAGAAAAGAACGGTTGTTGTCAATCTCAAAATTTTTATTTTCAATATCAAAATATATGGAATAACTGTCCCTATTACTATCCCTAACGAAAAAAGTGTCATCAGATATGAAATTCCGAATGTATCTGTCGCCGACTAAATGATCAACATTACTGTAATTAGACTTGTCGCTAAAATTAAAAATGTCTTTATCCATATCATTTAAAATTGGATCTTCACTTACACTGGTATTTTCAAAAGGACCAAGACTGTCCATTGATTTACTTAGCCTACACCTGTATTCTAACTCCCCGTTAAACAACATCGAATCGAACCGCCATTTTTCCATAGAACTTTCTTGCCCCTCATTTACATGAAAATACAATAGATGAATAGTCATTCGATGAAAATAATTTGAATATTCCGATCAGAATAAGCATATAAATCCAATCACTAGGGTTAGTAACTAATAACGAGGGGATATTGAAAAAAAAAAAAAAATAGTAGTTTCTCCTATGCTATGAATATAAAGAACCTTTTTCGTAAAATCTCGCCTACTAATATAATAAGTTTATATTTCAACACAGAATGAAAAGGACAATATACAGGATGGGTAGAAGAAGTTGTGATACTTGGCTCGATCATGATCCAAAAACGCAGGATCCGGAGATAATAATATATAAAAAAAATAGTATAAGAATGCACCAATCCTAGGGATCCATAGGATTAATTGTGGATCCAACACAACAATAAAAAAAAAGCGTTTAAGTTGTTTCGTCTTATATTTTTGTATTTAAGATCTTGTATATCTATATAAGTATGTATCTCTCAAAAATCTATACATCTATACAATAGGATCTTTTTATTGTATTCGGCTCAATCCTTTTAGTAAAAGATTGGGCCGAGTTTAATTTCAATTTTAATTTCAATTCAATTAAGAGAACTAACAGTAAGTAATTACTGGATTACAAAGTATCCATTGCTTGGAATTCGAATTTGATCTCCTTCCATACTTCACAAG